AACGTGGAAATTATGCCGGATTGGTTGATTCGAATTGAATTTGGAAAGTCATCCATAACTGGTTGGTCGAAATAAAATAAATTCTTGTTTTGACCAAATCTTCTAGTCTCCTTTGATTATTGCGGGGCATATCTCATTTCAAGATTTATCGACTGACTTGACAGGGATCCTATTTCCAGCCTATTGCATTTTTTATTTCCATTTTCTTTAATTGCTTTAGTTAGTATAACTCTATATGTTACGCTTAGACAAATTTTCTTGTTTTCGCCTAGGATTCTTGCTAAAGAAAGCGACTTCCAAATAAAATCGAATTCTTCTTTTCATTATTTGAAATTTTTTTTATAAAAATTAGATTTCTAGATTTTGATTTTTTAGGAATAGAATCGGAGGTCTTTTTGTCGTTTTTTTTCTTAGTGATTTAGAATAGAACGAGTATTCAAATGGAAGAAAATGGGTAGGTATTTCCATCTCAGGATTTCGAATATCTTAATTTGAGTGTTGGTATATTCCGTTTATGAAAATAAGGGTGGGGTTTTATCTTGATTGAATAGAGAAAAAGAAGACCATCCCCTTTTTGTTTTGGTGTGCTTCGCTAGGTCTAGTTTTTAGATATACCAAAAAGGGGAGTCTGGCTAGCTTAACCCCTTGATTATGGACAGGAAAATTCATAGAGAATTTCCCTCCGAAGATTAATGACGAAGGGTTGGTTTGTTTATCAACGATTGGCACGATTGGAAAAGGATCGATTCGATCTCTTGAAATACGTTTTTCTTTCATTTTTCTGTTCGGCTTTAAACGATTCCTGTGAGTGAGTTTCTAGGACAAATTGGGTTTGGATGAACCAACCGGTCAGTTACAAGCAACAAACAAGAATGAAGAAATGAAAATTATACAATTTTTTATTTCAAATTTGGATTTTATTCATTTTATGGGGCTCTAGGGCTATACGGACTCGAACCGTAGACCTTCTCGGTAAAACAGATCAAACTTATTATTATCAAAATGATCTGAACTGTTTCAAAGACCCAACATGCATTTTTTTTGCATTGGGCTCTTTCATTAACTGATAGAAATATCAGCCAATCCGCCATATTTTTTCTTGACAGAAAAATAAGATAAGGGGATGGCTCCACGTGCTCTGATTCATTATTTGGGATTCTGATTCAGAAGCACTACCAAAGTGTTTCAAGGGTGGGGTTATCTTGACGTAGGTCTGCCTCTGGCCTAGATCGTTTTAAGTTAAATAAAGTCTCTATTCTTCGGCTTAAAAAATCCAATATGAAACTTCATACACCTTCAAGTTCATGGGACGAAAAGATATTTTTTGAGGGCCTTGTACTCATTATGCCTAGCATTGAATGTACTGGTATTCACCTTATCACTATCTCAAATCAATCATGGGGCCCGTTTGGTACCTAAACGGGCACTCAAATCGAACCCTTTGCCAGGCTATTGTTCTCGTAAAGTTATGGAGTAAGACATCGATTTATCAATAAGATCCATTTTTTGGATTGTATGATGGACTCCCCTGAAAAACATTGGCGCGCGTGTAAACGAGGTGCTCTACCAACTGAGCTATAGCCCTTAGTGCTTGTGATGCATATTTTATCATGTATATAATTTGTTGTCAAGATGAATATTCTATGATCCAACATCCTAAATTTGTGAGTGGTTGAGTGGTATTGCTTAGATTATTATTGCTTATAAGCAATATGATATTTATAATCCATCGATGGGATGGGTTCCGTTTGGTTATCTTTGGGATGATAAATGACCTACTTAACTCAGTGGTTAGAGTATTGCTTTCATACGGCGGGAGTCATTGGTTCAAATCCAATAGTAGGTAGAACTTATTAGATACCATTGACTCCGACATCTAATAAGTTTTTTGCCCCACCCTCTTCTATCTATTTTTAGAGATTTTTTTTTATTGAATCTAGTTAAATTTCATTTTTGAATTGCGTTGTATCAAAACGGGATTCTGCTTGATTGGATTCACTCGACAGAATCCAATCAAAATAGGATTTAGAAAAAGAACTTCTTTTTATTATTTGAAGGCACCAACTAGTTATGAAATAACATTGACAGCCTCTACTCTTGTCCTAGCTCGCCGGAGAGCTAGATTTGCCTCAATTATTTGTCTCTTTCCTTCAGCTTTTCTCAAATTAGCTTCCGCTATTTCAAGAGTTTGCTGAGCTTCTTGTGGATCAATATCACTACCTTTTTCCGCATCATTTACTAAAACAGTGATTTCATTATTGCCTATTCTAGCAAAACCGCCCATTAGAGCCATCGTTAACCATTGGTCCTTAAGGCGTATTCTTAAAATCCCTATATCTACAGCTGTAGCAACAGGAGCATGATTTGGTAATACGCCAATTTGACCACTATTTGTAGATAAAATGATTTCTTTCACTTCTGAATCCCAAACAATTCGATTAGGGGTCAGTACACAAAGATTTAAAGTCATTTCTGCAAATTGCTCTCCATTTCTAAGTTC